TTAAAAATAAGCTAAATTAAGCTTTTGGGTTCATACCCCAAATATAAAGGAAATACCTTTTTTTTAAAATAAAGTGCCTGATTAAAAGGATTATTCTGATAGAATAAATAATGTAATTTTTTTACCTTTATTAAATTATATTTTATAGAATTAAACTATATCTTGTAATCTCAAAAATTACTATGCATCATACATTAAAATATAATTTATATAATATGAATAAAATTCATAATAGATTTTTTCTTATTTTAAATATTATTTATAATTAATTCAAATAAAATATTTTTTTTATTCATTATATTTTTTAGAACATTAATTTCAATTTCCTCTAATTCATGATTAGGATGTTGAATTGGATTAGAAATTAATTTATTAAGATTTATCCCCTTAATATCCAACCCCAATAATTTATTAAATTCTGAAGCTTCTTTAAAATATTTTTTAACTCAATCTATTGCCTCAATTAATTTTTTATTTTCAATTTTATTATGCATACTATTAATAAAAAATTTTTTTATTGATAATATATTTTCAATTATTATTAACTCATCACTATTAATAAAAATAGGATCTGCACCATTTCATTTTTGATTTCCTAATATTATAGAAGGTTTATCTTGATTAAATTGTTTTATTTTAATAACTTGACAAAAAATTTCACCAATAATTTTACTTTCATATTATATAAATTTTAATTTATTATTTTTTTTAATAATTATTAATGTAATAATTAGAACAATTAGAAGATATAATCAATCTTCTTTACGAAAATTAATAGCTTTTTCATCAATTAATAATTTAGGATGAATATTAGCTTCATTATCAATTAGTGAAAATTTATGACTAATATATTTTTTATTCTATTCACTTTTTATTTCAATTATATGTTTTTTATTTAATATTTTAAATATTTATTTTATTAATCAATTATTTAACTTTAATTGAAATTTTTTCATTAAAATTTCTATTATAATTAATTTTTTATCTTTAGGAGGATTACCCCCCTTCCTAGGATTTTTCCCTAAATGAATAATTATTAACTATTTATTATTTAATAATTTAATTATTATCTTATTTTTTTTTTTAATATCTAGATTAATTATATTATTTATTTATATTCGAATTATTTATTCATCTTTTATATTTTTTAGTATCAAATTAAAATGAAATAAAATTTTTATTAAAAATAATTACTTAAATTTTATTAATATTTTTAGATTAATTTCATTGTTAGGAATATTAATTAGAACCTTATTTTTTTTTTAAGGTTTTAAGTTAATATAAACTAATAGTCTTCAAAATTATTTATAGAGAATTATTCTTTAAGCCTTAGTAAATATTACACCTTAAAATTTGCAATTTTATATCATTTTGAATATAAAGCTAATAAAAGAGAAATTTCTCGTAAATAAATTTACAATTTATCGCTTTAACTCAGCCATTTTATTAAAGCGAAAATGATTATTTTCTACAAATCATAAAGATATTGGTACTTTATATTTTATTTTTGGAATTTGAGCAGGAATAGTAGGAACTTCTCTTAGTTTATTAATTCGAACTGAATTAGGTAATCCTGGATCTTTAATTGGAGATGATCAAATTTATAATACAATTGTCACAGCTCATGCTTTTATTATAATTTTTTTTATAGTTATACCTATTATAATTGGAGGATTTGGTAATTGATTAATTCCTTTAATATTAGGTGCCCCAGATATAGCTTTTCCTCGAATAAATAATATAAGATTTTGACTACTACCCCCATCATTAACTCTGTTAATTTTTAGTAGCATTGTCGAAAATGGAGCAGGAACTGGATGAACAGTTTATCCCCCACTTTCATCTAATATCGCACATAGAGGTTCATCTGTAGATTTAGCAATTTTCTCTCTTCATTTAGCAGGAATTTCTTCAATTTTAGGAGCAATTAATTTTATTACTACAATCATCAATATACGAATTAATAATATATCTTTTGATCAAATATCTTTATTCATTTGAGCTGTAGGAATTACAGCTATTCTTCTTTTATTATCTTTACCTGTTTTAGCTGGAGCTATTACCATACTTCTTACAGATCGAAATATTAATACATCATTTTTTGATCCTGCAGGAGGAGGAGATCCAATTCTTTATCAACATTTATTTTGATTTTTTGGACATCCTGAAGTTTATATTTTAATTTTACCAGGATTTGGAATAATTTCTCATATTATTTCTCAAGAAAGAGGAAAAAAAGAAACTTTTGGTTATTTAGGAATAATTTATGCTATAATAGCAATTGGATTATTAGGATTTATTGTATGAGCTCATCATATATTTACAGTAGGTATAGATATTGATACTCGAGCTTATTTTACATCTGCAACAATAATTATTGCAGTACCAACAGGAATTAAAATTTTTAGATGATTAGCAACTCTTCATGGAACCCAAATTAATTACAGACCTTCAATATTATGAAGACTAGGATTTATTTTTTTATTTACTGTTGGAGGTTTAACAGGTGTTGTTTTAGCTAATTCATCTATTGATATTACACTTCATGATACTTATTATGTAGTAGCACATTTCCATTATGTTTTATCTATAGGAGCTGTATTTGCTATTTTAGGAGGATTTATTCATTGATACCCATTATTTACAGGATTAATAATAAATAATTATTTACTAAAAATTCAATTTATTTCAATATTTATTGGAGTTAATTTAACATTTTTTCCTCAACATTTTCTAGGATTAGCTGGAATACCTCGACGATACTCAGATTATCCTGATAGATTTATATCATGAAATATTATTTCATCATTTGGATCTTATATTTCTTTATTATCAATATTAATAATTATTATTATTATTTGAGAATCAATAATTAATCAACGAATAATCTTATTTTCTTTAAATATATCATCATCTATTGAATGATATCAAAATATGCCACCTTCTGAACATTCTTATAATGAATTACCTATTTTAAGTAACTTCTAATATGGCAGATTATATGTAATGGATTTAAACCCCATTTATAAAGGTTTATCCTTTTTTTAGAAATGGCAACATGATCTAACTTTAATTATCAAAATAGAGCTTCTCCATTAATAGAACAAATTATTTTTTTTCATGATCATACTCTTATTATTTTAATTATAATTACTATTATAGTATCTTATTTAATAATAAGATTATTTTTTAATTCATTTATTAACCGATTTTTACTAGAAAATCAAATAATTGAATTAATTTGAACTATTTTACCAGCAATTACTTTAATTTTTATTGCTTTACCATCTCTTCGACTTCTATATTTATTAGATGAATTAAATAATCCTTTAATTACATTAAAATCAATTGGTCATCAATGATATTGAAGATATGAATATTCAGATTTTAATAATATTGAATTTGATTCATATATAATTAATTCAAGAGAAAAAATAAATAATTTTCGATTATTAGATGTAGATAATCGAATTACTCTTCCAATAAATAATCAAATTCGTATTTTAATTACTGCTACTGATGTAATTCATTCTTGAACTATCCCATCACTAGGAATTAAAGTTGATGCAAATCCTGGTCGTCTTAATCAAACCAGATTTTTAATTAATCGACCGGGAATTTTTTATGGACAATGTTCAGAAATTTGTGGAGCTAATCATAGTTTTATACCAATTGTAATTGAAAGAATCTCAATTAAAAATTTTATTAAATGAGTTAATAATTATTCATTAGATAACTTAAAGCAAGTACTGGTCTCTTAAACCATTTTATGGTAAATTAGCAATTACCTCTAATGATAAAGAATTAGTTAATTTATAACATAAATATGTCAAATTTAAATTATTACTAAGTAATATTCTTTTATTCCTCAAATAATACCAATTAATTGAATTTTTTTTTTTTTTTTTTTTATTTTTATTTTTATTATATTTATTATAATAAATTTTTATATTTTTAAATTTAAAAATATTAATAATAATAATATTAAAAATAAAATTTTTAATAATCAAAATTGAAAATGATAAATAACTTATTCTCAATTTTCGATCCATCAACAAATATTTTTAATATCCCTTTTAATTGAATTAGAACTTTTATTGGATTAATATTTATTCCCTATTCATTTTGATTTATTCCAAATCGACATTTTTTATTATGAAATATAATTTCAAATAAATTACATATTGAATTTAAAATATTATTAGGAAATAATAAATCTAATGGATCAACATTAATTTTTATTTCACTTTTTTTTTTTATTTTTTTTAATAATTTCTTAGGTTTATTTCCTTATATTTTTACAAGTACTAGTCACTTAAATATATCCTTATCTTTATCTTTAACTTTATGATTAAGATTTATAATTTATGGATGAATTAATAATACTCAACATATATTTATTCATATAATTCCACAAGGAACCCCATCAATCTTAATACCTTTTATAGTATTAATTGAAACAATTAGAAATATTATTCGACCAGGAACATTAGCTGTGCGTTTAACTGCTAATATAATTGCAGGACATTTATTAATTACTTTATTAAGTAATACAGGAATTAATATGCCTAATTATTTATTAATTATATTAATTTTTATTCAAATTTTATTATTAATTCTTGAATCAGCAGTATCAATTATTCAAGCATATGTAATCTCTATTCTTAGAACACTTTATTCTAGAGAAACTAATTAATGATAAAACAAAATCACCCTTTCCATTTAGTAGATTATAGACCTTGACCTTTAACTGGAGCTATTGGAGTTATAACTTTAGTTACAGGAATAATTAAATGATTTCATAATTTAAATATAAACCTTCTTATTTTAGGATATTTTATTATTCTTTTAACAATATATCAATGATGACGAGATGTTTGTCGAGAAAGAACATTTCAAGGTAAACATACTATTTTAGTTTCCAAAGGACTTCGTTGAGGAATAATTTTATTTATTACATCAGAAATTTTTTTTTTTATTTCATTTTTTTGAGCTTTTTTTCATAGAAGATTATCCCCAAATATTGAAATCGGATCCATATGACCTCCAATAAATATTTTATCTTTTAATCCTTTCCAAATTCCATTATTAAATACTATTATTTTAATTACATCAGGAATTACAATTACATGATCACATCATGCATTAATAGAAAATAATTTCACACAATCAACTCAAAGATTATTAATTACTATTATTTTAGGAATTTATTTCACTTTTCTTCAAGCATATGAGTATATTGAAGCCCCTTTTACTATTGCTGATAGAATTTATGGATCAACATTTTTTATAGCAACTGGATTCCATGGAATTCATGTTATTATTGGAACAATTTTTTTAACTTATTGTTTTATTCGACAAATTAATAATCACTTTTCAAATAATCATCATTTTGGATTTGAAGCTGCTGCATGATATTGACATTTTGTAGATGTTATTTGATTATTCCTTTACATTACAATTTATTGATGAGGAAATTAATTATTTATATAATATATTTAGTATATTTGACTTCCAATCAAAATGATTAATATTTTATTAATATAAATAATTATTATTTTATTATTAATATCAATTATTACTATTATTATTTCAAATTTATTTATGTTAATCTCATTTATTATTTCAAAAAAATCATTTCTTGACCGAGAAAAATGTTCCCCATTTGAATGTGGATTTGATCCTATATCTTTAGCTCGTATTCCTTTTTCACTACATTTTTTTTTAATTACAGTAATTTTTTTAATTTTTGATGTAGAAATTGTATTAATCTTCCCTTTAATTATAACATTTAAAATAGTTAATTTATATATTTGATACAAAACTAGTTTTTTTTTTATTATTATAATTTTAATTGGGACATATCATGAATGAAATCAAAACATATCAAATTGAATGAAATCAAAATATATTAAATTGAATTAATTAATTAAGGATTATAGTTTAAAAAACATTTGATTTGCAATCAAAAAATATTGATTTATTCAATTTATCTTAAATAAGAAGCAATATTGCATTTAATTTCGACTTAAAAGATAGAGTTATATACTCCTTATTTATAATTAATTGAAACCAAAATAGAGGTATATCACTGTTAATGATATAATTGAATAAAAATTCCAATTAGAAATATACATAAATTAAGCTGCTAACTTAATTAATAGTGAATAATATCATTAATATTTCTAATATATATATATATATATATATATATTAGTTTAAAAATAAACATAAAATTTATTTTATAAATATATATATATATATATATATATATATATATATATATTTAAAGATTTATCAATCACTTTAATATCTTCAATATTATGCTCTAAATTAAGCTATTTAAATAAATTAATACAATAAAAAAAATAATTATTATTCATAAAACAAATCTAAATAAATAAATTTTAAAATTATTTAATTGAAAGATATGAAAAACAATTGAATAATATTTTAAAATTCTATAAATATTATATCTTTTATATAATTCTCCTCATCCTATATCAATATTTTTTAATAAATTTTGACCAAAAATTAATATATTATAATTTAATATATAAGTAGATAAATTAGGTAAAAATCATATTAAAGTTAAAAACAATCTTAAATTATAAGTTTTTAAATATTTATTTATTGAATAAATATTCATATTTCTAATAAAAACCCCTAATAAAATCCCAATTAAAGTTAAATAAATTACTATTATTTTTAAATTAAAAGGTAAATAAATTATATAAGGATAAGAAAAAATTATTCAACTTAATAATCTTCCAGAAATTAAACTCATAAATAATAATAAAAATATACTTTTTAATATAATAAAATCTTCATCATATAAATTATAAATTCTTAATAAATTAAAATCATTAATTATTAAATATATTAATAATCGTATAGTATAAAATACAGTTAAACCAGTAGAAACATAATATAAATAAAAAATTAATAAATTTAAATTTCTTATTCTAACTACATCTAAAATTATATCTTTTGAATAAAATCCAGCTAAAAAAGGAATTCCACATAAAGCTAAATTTGAAATATTTAAACATAAAGAAGTTAAAGGAATATAAAATCTAATACCTCCTATTAAACGAATATCTTGATTATTATTTATTATATGAATAATTACTCCAGCACATATAAATAATAAAGCTTTAAATATAGCATGAGTTAATAAATGAAAAAAAGCTAAATCAGAATAACCTATTATTAAAATTCTTATTATTAAACCTAATTGACTTAAAGTAGAAAAAGCAATAATCTTTTTTAAATCAAATTCATAATTTGCACAAACTCCTGATATAAATATTGTTAATCCAGAAATTAATAAAAAAAATTTAATAATATATATATCAATTAATATATTATTAAAACGAATTAATAAATAAACCCCAGCAGTAACTAATGTTGATGAATGAACTAAAGCTGAAACTGGAGTAGGAGCCGCCATAGCAGCAGGTAATCATGAACTAAAAGGAATTTGAGCTCTCTTAGTTATAGCCGCTAAAATAACTAATAATCTAATAACTTTTATAGAATAATCATTATTTATAAAATTTAAATAAAAAATAAAATTTCATCTCCCATAATTAATTATTCAAGAAATTAATATTAAAATTATTACATCACCAATACGATTTGATAAAGCAGTTAATATACCAGCATTATAAGACTTAATATTATGATAATAAAGAATTAAACAATAAGAAACTAAACCTAATCCATCTCACCCTAAAAAAATACTAATTATATTAGGTCTAATAATCAATAAAATTATTGAAAAAACAAATAATAATACTAAAATAATAAAACGATTTAAATTTAATTCCGAACTCATATATCTTTTTCTATAATAAATTACAGAAGAAGAGATTAAAGAAACAAATATTAAAAATAATAAAGACATTCAATCTAATAAAATAGAAAAAACAATTCTTATAGAATTAAAAGAAATAATGTCCCACTCTAAAAAAATAATTATATTATTTATAATAAAATATATTATTATAAAAAAATTAATTAACATAAAAAAAAATAAAAAAAAAAATCTTAAGAAACATAAAGAATATCGAATAATCTTAAAATGATATATTCATATTTTTGACACCACAAATCAATATTTTATTTAAATTATTTAAGTAAAATCAAATTATTATATAATCAATCTTTAAAATTATAATATTTAAAGGAAATCAATGTAAAAATAATAATAAATATTCCCGAGATAATCCTCTATAAAATCTATATATTCTAATATTATATTTACCATGTTGAGTAAAAGAATATAAATATAATCTATAACCAGCTCTAAAAAATGAAATTCCCATTAATATTAATATTCTTAATCATGATCATCTTACTAATCTATTAATTAATCTAATCTCCCCCATTAAATTTAAAGATGGGGGAGCTGCTATATTTGATGATATAAATAAAAATCATCACATTCTTATTGAAGGTATAAAAATTATTATTCCTTTATTTAAAAATAATCTTCGTCTATTAATACGCTCATAATTAATATTAGATAAACAAAATATACCAGATGAACATAATCCATGTCCAATTATTAAAATATAAGAACCTATAAATCCCCAATAATTCATTGTTATAATACCTCCAATTACAATTCTTATATGAGCAACAGATGAATAAGCAATTAACGATTTTATATCAACTTGACAAAAACATTTTAATCTAATAAATAAACCTCCAACTAATCTAATAACAATTCAAATAAACCCTATTTTTAAATTTATTTTTTGTATTACAATTAAAACTCGTAATAAACCATAACCACCTAATTTTAATATAATAGCAGCTAAAATTATTGAACCAGAAATAGGAGCTTCTACATGAGCTTTTGGTAATCATAAATGAGTAAAATATATAGGTATTTTTACTAAAAAAGCTATAATTATTCTTAAGTATAATAAAAATAAATTAAAATTATAAAATTTTATAAAATAAATTATTATAGTATTTATATTTTTATAAATAAAAAAAATTCCTAATAATAAAGGTAAAGAAACAAATAAAGTATAAAATAAAAGATATATACCAGCTTGAATTCGTTCAGGTTGATACCCCCATCCAATAATTAATATTAATGTAGGAATTAATCTCCCCTCAAAAAATAAATAAAATATAAATAAATTTATAATTCTAAAAGTTAAATATAATATAATTAATAATAATAAAATATTTATTAAAAAATATTTTTCATAAAACTTTTTTTTTAATAAATTTTCACTAGCTATAATTATTAATCTTCTAATTCAAATTCTTAATAAAATTAAACCATAAGAAATTAAATCACAACCTAATAAATATCTTAAATTAGAAAAATTTATAATTCTTAAAGTTAAATTTAAAAATATTAAAGTTATTATTATTATTATTAATTGAACCAATCAAAATATATTTTTTTTAAAACATAAAGGAATTATAAAAATTATTAAAAATAAAAATTTTATCATATTAAATTAAATTATATCTTTGAAAATAATCATTACCATGAGTCCGAATTATTGAAACTAAAATAGAAAGACCTAAAGCCCCTTCACAAACAGAAAAAACTAAAAAAATAATTAATAAATAATTATTATAATCTATTGTAGTTAAAAATATTAAAAAAAAAAAAAAAATTCTTAAGACAATAAATTCAAGTCTTAATAAAACAATTAATAAATGCTTATATTTAGAAACAAAAATTATATTTCCAAATAAATATATTAAAAAAATAACAAATCATATATTTACTATCATTTGTTTTTATAGTTTAAAAAAAACTTTGGTCTTGTAAATCAAAATTAAGAAATTTCTTTAAAAACTTCAAAGAAAAAGAGTATCTTTATCTATAATCTCCAAAATTATTATTTTATTAAACTATTCTTTGAAATTATAAAAATAATTTTATCTTTACTAATAATTTTTTTCTCAATTTTTATATTTTTTATAAATCATCCTTTACCCTTAGGATTAATAATTTTAATTCAAACATTACTATTATGTTTATTATCAGGAATAATAATTAACACTTATTGATTTTCATATATTTTATTTTTAATTTTTTTAGGGGGATTAATAGTTTTATTTATTTATGTATCAAGAATTGCATCAAATGAAAATTTTAAAATATCATTATTTAACAAAAGATTAATATTATCTACATTTATAATTATTATTATTAGATTTTTATTTAAAAATAACTTATTTTGAATAAATTTTTCATTTAATAAAGAAATAATTAATTTTTTTAACTTATTTTTATTTTTTAATAGAGAATTTAATTTAAGCTTATCCAAATTATATGATAAACAAACTTACTTATTAACTATAATAATAATTATTTATTTATTTATTACCTTAATTGCTGTTGTAAAAATTACTAATATTTTTTTTGGACCTCTTCGGTCAAGAAATTAATTTACAAATGATAAAAAATTTTAAACCAATACGAAAAACTCACCCTATTATAAAAATTATTAATAATTCACTTATTGATTTACCATCTCCTTCTAATATTTCATCATGATGAAATTTCGGTTCATTACTAGCTTTATGTTTAATAATTCAAATTATTACAGGTTTATTTTTAACTATATATTATACAGCTAATATCGAATTAGCTTTCTTTAGAGTTAATTATATTTGTCGAAATGTAAATTATGGATGATTAATTCGAACTATTCATGCTAATGGAGCATCATTTTTTTTTATTTGCATTTATATTCATATTGGACGAGGAATTTATTATGAATCTTTTAATTTAAAATATACTTGAATAGTAGGAGTAATTATTTTATTCTTATTAATAGCTACAGCATTTATAGGATATGTCCTACCTTGAGGTCAAATATCATTTTGAGGAGCAACAGTAATTACTAATCTATTATCAGCAATTCCTTATTTAGGAAATATATTAGTTAACTGAATTTGAGGGGGATTTGCTGTAGATAATGCAACTCTAACTCGATTTTATACTTTTCACTTTTTATTTCCATTTATTATTTTAATAATAACAATAATTCATTTATTATTTTTACATCAAACAGGATCTAATAATCCCTTAGGAATTAATAGAAATTTAGATAAAATTCCATTTCATCCATTTTTTTCATTTAAAGATTTAATTGGATTTATTATTTTAATTCTAATATTAACTTTATTATCCTTAATTAATCCTTATTTACTTGGGGATCCAGATAATTTTATCCCAGCTAATCCTTTAGTTACTCCAATTCATATTCAACCTGAATGATATTTTTTATTTGCTTATGCAATTTTACGATCAATTCCTAATAAACTAGGAGGAGTTATTGCTCTAATTATATCAATTTTAATTTTAATTATTCTACCTTTTACATTTAATAAAAAAATTCAAGGAATTCAATTTTACCCTATTAATCAAATTTTATTTTGAATACTAATTTCAATTATTATATTATTAACTTGAATTGGAGCACGATCAGTAGAATCACCTTATATTATCACTGGACAAATTTTAACAATTATATATTTTTCTTATTTTATAATCAACCCAATTATAAATAAAATATGAGATAAAATAATTTTTAATTATTAATTAATGAGCTTGTTATAAGCATTTGTTTTGAAAACTTAAGAAAGAATTATTTATTCTATTAATTTATACTAAAATTATTTTATAATTTAAAAAAATTTTTAAACCTAAATAAAATATAAAAAAATTTAAAGAAATTGGTAAATATCTTTTTCAACATAAATATATTAATTTATCATAACGATAACGAGGTAAAGTTCCTCGTACTCAAATAAAAATAAAAGATAAAAAAATTATTTTTAAATAAAAAAATAAAGTTAACATATAACCTCCTATATAAATAATAATAAATAATAATCTTATAAATAAAATCATGGAATATTCAGATAAAAAAATTAAAGCAAACCCTCCTCTTCTATACTCAACATTAAATCCTGAAACTAACTCTCTCTCTCCTTCCGCAAAATCATAAGGAGTCCGATTAGATTCAGCTATTAAAGAAGATAAAAAACATAATCTTAAAGGCATTATTATAAAAAATAATCAAATTAAATATTGATAATCAAAAAATTTTATTAAATTAAAATCTATAATTAAAATAATTCTTGATATTATAATAAAAGTTATTCTAACTTCATAAGAAATAGTTTGAGCTACAGCACGTAAACCTCCTAATAATGAATAATTAGAATTAGAAGATCACCCTGCAATTATTAAAATATAAACACCAATTCTAGTACAACATAAAAAAAATAAAATACCTAATCTAAAAGAAATTATATTAAAAGTATACGGAATTAATATTCAAATTATTAAAGATAAAATAAAACCTATAATAGGAGAAAAATAATATACTATATAATTAGAATAATTTAAATAAACTTGTTCTTTAGAAAATAATTTAATTGCATCACTAAAAGGTTGTAATAATCCTATATAACCTATTTTATTAGGACCTTTACGAATTTGAATATAACCTAAAACTTTCCGTTCTAATAAAGTTAAATAAGCTACCCCAACTAATACACCAATAATTAAAATCAAAAATCCAATTATAATATTTATTATATCAATTATTATCATATACTACTTATATATAACTTGTATAAATAGTTTTAAATTTTATAAACATTACATTTATATATATATATATACATAATAATTATAATTATTAATATTCTTAAAATTAAAATTATTTTAAATATTTGATCCTTTCGTACTAAAATATTTTATTTTTTTAAAGATAGAAACCAACCTGGCTTACACCGGTTTGAACTCAGATCATGTAAGATTTTAATGATCGAACAGATCAAAATTTTAAACTTCTACATTTAAATTTTATCTTAATCCAACATCGAGGTCGCAAACTTTTTTTTTTATTTGTACTAAAAAAAAATATTACGCTGTTATCCCTAAGGTAATTTTTTCTTATAATCATTATATTAATGGATCATTTATTCACTTATTAATGTTTAATTATTAAAAAAAGTTTATTTAATTTTCCTATCACCCCAATATAATAATTAAATTAATTATTATTTTATATTTAATATTTATTAATTAATAATTTAATTATAAAACTCTATAGGGTCTTCTCGTCTTTTAAATATATTTTAGCTTTTTCACTAAAAAATTAAGTTTTAAAAATAAATTAGAGACAGTTTATATTTCATCAAATCCTTCATACAAGTCTCCAATTAAAAGACTAATGATTATGCTACCTTTGTACAGTCAATATACTGCAGCCCTTTAATAATTTTATCAGTGGGCAGATTAGACTTTAAATTATTTTCAAAAAGACATGTTTTTGATAAACAAGTGAATATATAATTTTGCTGAATTCCTTTAATTTAATTCTTATTAATTTATATATATATATATATAAATATATTATACTAATTTTATCATTATATCTAATTTAATTTTATTAAAAATTATTTTTTTATAAAAAATTAAATATAATTAAAATTTTATTTTTCATTAAAATTTTTTATAAATAAACTAAAATTTTTAAACAATATAAATTTTATAAATTTTAATTTTTTTTTAATTAATTATAATATTTTAATTTAAAGCTTATCCCCTAAAATATTAAATTTTAAATTTTTACAATTAATTAATTAATTATAAAATTATTTTAATTTAAAATTAAATTTTTTTCTAAAAAAACTAGATATATTTAAAAACGATTAACATTTCATTTCTAATTAATTATTTAAAATAATTATTCAACATTAAATTTTTTAATTAATTAACTCTTTTAAATTCGAGATTTATTTAAATAAATATTATTATTAAATAAACTCTGATACACAAGATACAATAATTTAAATCTACTTTTAAATAAATTAAATTTCATTTATTTATAATTTCCTTTACAGTAATAATTAACTATAAAATTTTCAATTTTTTCTATTAAAAATACTCCAACCCCCATTTTTTCTTTTTAATTTTAAAAATTTTTTTATTAGTTATATTCATATCATCATAAATTATTAATTTAACCCCTCAAATTAATTAATTATTAATTTCGTTTCAATGTAAATGAAATACTTTTACAAGCTCTAATTTGTTCTTTCTAGAAACACTTTCCAGTACCTCTACTTTGTTACGACTTATTTCAATTTTAAAATGAAAGTGACGGGCAATATGTACATAATTTAATTTTTAATCATTTTAATAAATTAATTAAAATTACATTTAAATCCACCTTCAAATTTTTATTTCAATAAAATTATTCATTTAAATATATTTATTGTAATCCATCATATTCTTAATTATATTCTGCATCTTGATTTGAATTAATTTTCATTTAAAATTTTAAATATTATTTTTACTAAAAAATATTTTTTTAACAATGATATACAAAATTATAAACTAAGTAAATTTATTCGTGGATTATCAATTATTAGACAGATTCCTCTAAATGAACTAAATTACCGCCATATTATTTAAGTTTCAATAAATTATTATTTACTATTTTAGTATTTTAAATTAAATTTTTAATAATAGGGTATCTAATCCTAGTTTATTTTTAAATTTATTAAATCATAAAATAAATATAAAATTTAATTAAATTAAAATTTCACCTAATAATTTAATATTTATTTTAATTTTTATTTATTTATTAAAAACTGAAATAATTTAATTTAATTTTTGTTTAACCGCAACTGCTGGCACAAAATTAGTTATTAATTTTTATATTACTAAATCTTAATTTCTTAAATTTTTAATATAAATTACTACTAAATGAATAATTAATTATTATTAAAATAATTAAAAATTAATACTAAAATTTATATGTAAAATAAATTTATAATAAATTATCAAAAACATAATTTATATTATATTAAATATTTATTTATATATATATATATATATTTACATATATATATATATATATTAATTAATATAATTTATTAAATTTTTAATATTTCTCTTATTTTTTTTTTCATAATATTCATATTAAAAATTAATATCAATATAATCCGAATACAGTTCATTTAAATAACAATAAATTATTAAATTAATATAATTTAGGAAAAATTTAATATATTATTATAATTTATAATATATTAAATTTTATATATATATATATATATATATTTACATATATATATATATATATTAATTAATATAATTTATTAAATTTTTAATATTTCTCTTATTTTTTTTTTAAT